ATCTCCAAGTTTTTGGAAGGCTCCAAATTCTACTTGAGCATCCAAATCTGGGTCAATACCAGCAAAAACATCTCTGAACAGGGTTCTAGCACCATGCCAAATGTGTCCGAAGAAGAAGAGCAAAGCAAATGAAGCATGTCCAAAAGTAAACCAACCCCTTGGACTGCTACGAAAAACACCGTCGGATTTCAAAGTAGCACGATCTAATTCAAAAATTTCACCCAATTGAGCGCGTCTAGCATATTTTTTCACAGTCGCAGGGTCATTATAACTGACTCCATTGAGTTCGCCACCGTAGAACTCAACAGTTACACCGACTTGTTCGACACTATACTTCGATTCTGCCCTTCGAAAAGGAACATCCGCTCGAACAATCCCGGCTCCATCTACCAAAACGACCGGAAATGTTTCAAAAAAAGTGGGCATACGACGTACAAAAAGTTCACGACCTTCTTTATCTCTAAAGATAGGATGTCCTAACCATCCAACCGCTATTCCATCCCCGTTGTCCATTGAACCCGCCCTGAATAATCCCCCTTTTGCCGGATTATTGCCGATGTAATCATAAAAGGCTAATTTTTCAGGAATTTTAGACCAAGCTTCTGATAAACTTTGATTTTCGGCTAACCCCGCACTAATTCTTCGATATATCTCTTGTTGGAAGTACCCCTGATCCCATTGATAACGAGTCGGTCCAAACAATTCGATAGGGGTAGTTGCTGAACCATACCACATAGTTCCGGCAACAACAAAAGCTGCAAAAAAGACAGCAGCGATACTACTGGAAAGGACAGTTTCAATATTACCCATGCGCAATCCCTTGTAAAGGCGTTGGGGTGGTCGGACGCTAAGATGGAATAGGCCTGCTAATATGCCCAATGTCCCAGCCGCAATATGATGAGAGGCTATTCCTCCCGGAACAAAAGGATCAAAACCTTCCACGCCCCACGCTGGATTTACAGATTGTACTTTTCCAGTTAGTCCATAAGGATCGGACACCCATATTCCCGGACCATACAAGCCTGTTACATGAAATGCACCAAACCCAAAGCAAGCCACTCCCGCGAGAAATAAATGAATTCCAAAGATCTTGGGCAAATCCAACGAAGGTTTTCCTGTACGTTCATCAGTAAATATTTCTAGATCCCAATACACCCAATGCCAGATAGCTGCTAAAAAGCACAAGCCCGAAAACACAATATGCGCTCCGGCCACACCTTCGTAACTCCAAATACCCGGAGATGGTATAGTCCCTCCTGTGATACCCCAGCCACCCCATGAATTGATTATTCCTAAACGCGTCATGAAGGGTATGACAAACATACCCTGTCTCCACATTGGATCCAGAACGGGGTCAGAAGGATCAAAAACTGCTAATTCATACAGAGCCATCGAACCTGCCCAACCAGCAACCAGAGCTGTATGCATTATATGAACAGCAAGCAACCGGCCGGGATCATTCAATACGATAGTATGAACACGATACCAAGGCAAACCCATGAAAATACCCCTTTATCAAAGAAAAAAGACACTACGCAACTTTATTGCATTGGACACGACTATACTCTGCCGATGCTTCGTCCCCCTCTCCTCAGGGAATTAGTTCAGAGCAAGGGTTCATAATTTGTTTGATTCTATTAGGAATAATGGAACAATTTCGTTCGTAGGAAAAAAGAGAAGCAGATTTATTCTATACTCGATACGTACCAATACGCAATGGGCCGCTTGATGCCTTTTCTATAAACGAATGTGCCCATACTTGTTCATGATTACAGGGGCCTAGTTCTAAGAATTGATCTTACTCATTCTGTCTTTCTTTATGCCTTTTTGATAAAGAACAATCTTATAAAAACAATAAAACCCTTCTTACGTTTTCACATCTAAAGTCAATAGTCTTTTGTTATTTTTTCTTTCATTTAATGCCTGTTGGTGTACCAAAACTACCTTATGATATTCCTGAAGACGAGGAAGCAACTTGGGTTGACTTATAGTGCGACTTGTCAGATCTATTGGGTCATATGGGCTTTCCCCCTTCTCTCCCCGATCAAGAGATCCTCTATTTCGCCCAAAAAGGATGAATTGGATCATCCAAAATTTGGAGCGTGAAATGCAATTAGATCCTTTTTTTAAGGGGATTCAAATTACTATTAGCAATTAGAATAATTTATGGCTGGCTTGGTTGGACTAAGAAATTGAAATATCCAGACTTCGTTTAAAAAAACCAATTGGTAATATATCTACCATTATTCCTTATAAAGGGATTCCTCTTTCTAAAGAAATCTTCTTTGGAAATAGAAGTTATTTGAAACTGTTCTCTTAAGCAATCGAGTAATATGTATAAAGACCTCAAATATTTGCCGGACTGTACGAATTGAGAAAAAAGAAGTGGTAAGGGGCGTATTTGTCCTATATGTGCAAATCGAGCGCGGGCGTATCTTTACCCGGAGTAGAGTATAAACCTAAAAAGAGTAAGATAAAAGAGGCCCAGTTTGGAACAAGAAAATGACATCGTGATTTGGATGGGATCTCGATGAAAGAATACATCAATGAAAAGTTAATTCGATCCGTTTACTGAATTCTTTTTTATACGGAAAGGAATCAAAACTCATCTTTATTGAAAAATCGAAGAAAAATTAGCAGTCAGTAAAGAGCATGCTATGAAATCCGAAAGGGGATTGGAATATACACATTGATTTTTTTTTTCAAATTTTTTGAACCGTATGCGCCAAACGGCGCCTGTACGGTTCCTACGGAATACAATTTTACCCTAATCAACCGACTTTATCGAGAAAGAGCACTTTTTTTATTCAAAGACCTTAGCCCCGAGACGGCGAATCACATTGTGGGTCTTATGATATTTCTGAATATCGACGATTGTAACCAAGAGCAATTTTTATTTATAAACTCTACTGGTGGAGGAGTAATGCATGGGCTAGCTGTTCATAATACGATAAATTTTGTGCTACCAGATGTACATACACTCTGTCTGGGATTAGCCGCTTCAATGGCAGCTTTTGTCCTAGCCGGAGGCTCACAGACTAAACGTATAGCATTCCCTAACGCTTGGCGCCAATGAGGTTTTATTTGAAAGAAAAAAGACGACTATGCCTTCGCCATCTGAAAAATGAATATCCATATGAAATATGAATAAACAAAGTAATAATAGCATGGCACTTTGAATTCGATATACAAAAGTTTTTTTCAAAGCATTAGATTTTTTATCGAGAGAGTAGTATGAGAGAAAAGGTATTTCCGATGTGTTCTTATCTATCGGCAGTGCAGTTCAGCGTCACAAACCTTTTTTTCACACCGCAGGTCTCTTAACAATATTTATGTTCTGAACTAGTGAAAAAAAAAGATTCTTTTTTCCTTAGGTTATTTAATTAAATAAAAAGCAACTTTGGGATTGCTTAATCATAGACAAAAAAGAAATATAGAAAGCAACGGAGCCATCATAGTAGTTTTTAACTCCCACGAAAGGAAGGGTGGTAATTTGATCATTTTCCGATCGGGGTCTAATCGATCCTATATTTCTCTTTCTTTGAGGGGGCGTAAGGATCAATTTTATTCTAGAGCCGTATGCCATACATAGAAAGATGCCTGTACGGTTGTTCAATTCTATCTTTTTTCTTGCTATTCTTTTCTCTTTCTTTTATCTTCCCTTCATCATGTGCAATAGAAAAACCTTTTATTTTGTTATATATCAGGGTAATGATCCACCAACCTAAAAGTGCTTTTATTGGAGGCTACCTGGACGACGTACTCATGGACGGAGATTTGGTGCTACAACTACGTAAAGAGATGACAAACTTTTTTGTACAAAGATCGCACAAACCTTTCTGGCTTGTCTACGAAGACCTGGAAAGAGATGTTTTTCTGACACCAGACGAAGCCAAAGCTTATGGAATTGTTGATTCTGTAGGGCATAATGGAATTGTTGAGTCTCTAGGGTTTGAAAGGCGTGAAGAGGGTAATGGAAGTGTTTCTTCTGTAGGGCTTGAAAGGCGTGAAGAGGGTAATGGAAGTGTTTCTTCTGTAGGGCTTGAAAGGCGTGAAGGGTACTAGCCTGTATTTTGCGCAAATCCCTAATTTGTTGAACTTACCCTTATCGACCGAGTTGACTCGGAGTAATCCGGTTAGGATGGATCTAAACCATCCAATTATATATATATATGATTCAACATGCCAACGATTAAACAACTTATTAGAAATACAAGACAGCCCATCAGAAATGTCACAAAATCGCCCGCTCTTAAGAGATGTCCTCAACGTCGAGGAACGTGTACTAGGTTGTATGTGCGACTCGTTCAGACCATGATCTAGAACAAAGGAAAGCGAACAAGTTTCCAGTATCAAAGGTCAGTACCGGTGAATAGGCTAGAATGAAAAAATGAACTCTATTTACTAAATAAAAAACGAAAATGGATCATATGCCTTTCATTGTGTATGAAATTTATGGTTTCCCTTGGTGTAAATTCAATCACCTCAATTTAAGAATTCTCCATTGGTAGCAAATGCTTATCCATTAAGCGGAGCAACTCTTGGTTTCAATTTAAAAGATTAGGCCGCCCTCTTGCAAGAACGGACTAACAGGGTCAGCTATCCAGCCAACCCTCATAATTAAATACCGTTACTGTATAGGTAGATCTCGTTGTGAAAGACCTAGTTACTGGATAATTCATGGGTAGAGCTAAAAAATGTGAACTATACAAGTTCCCAATAGCATTAATTAAATGAAGTTAAAGGCTCCGGTGTATAGAGAAGACCTCACCGTTTAAGAAGTAACCATAGAAACGATGGAATCCACTATTTATTTCGAATTTCTATTTCTTATTATCTTTTTAATACCTAGTAGAATCCAATTTCCAATTGTGAGGTGAAACAAATGTCTAGAAAAAATACAAAATCGTGGTCGGGAAGGTTATAGTAGCCAAAGCCATTGGAATTTTTAGTTTATACATTGGAAAAACTCATTTGGTTATTACTAGACTAGGAAGGGGGAAAAAGAATAACTGCAAGAACGGAAATCAATTAGTTATTCGGCAAAGTTTCATTTATGCATATTCAATGACCAGAACTAGACGGGGATATATAGCTCGGAGACGTAGAAGAAAAGCACGTTCATTTGTATCAAGCTTTCGGGGAGGTCTTTTAAAGACTCAACAAGACATAAGAGCTTTGGCTTCGTCTCATCGGGATAGGGATGGGCAAAAAAGAAATTTTCGTCGTTTGTGGATCACTCGAATCAATTCAATAATTCGTGACGGATGGGTATCCTATAACTATAGTCAATTCATCCATGATCTATACAAGAGACAGTTGCTTCTTAATCGTAAAATACTTGCGCAAATAGCTATAGCAAATAAAAACTGTCTTTATCTAATTTCCAATGAAATCATAAAAAAAGTAAATTGGAAGGAATCTGCCGGAGTACTTTAAACGGAGTTCCCCGGAGAATGAACTCCGGGAAAGTAGAGTCAAAATGACTCAAAAAAGAAATAGGACTCACCACTTTCAATCAAAAATTTTTAGTTTGACTTCTGAATCCGATTTTTGATTTGGTTTTGTCAGAAGCTAAAGCCGGTCCGGATTGTCGGATTTTTGACCAAAGCATCAATCTGCGTTTGAGTTCGGGTATGAATTTTCATTCAAGTGAAGAAAGAGTAAGGCTATTTTTTTGTCTCCCCCGGTCGCCTTCTATTTCTTTGTGTCTCTCACAGTCGACTTATATTTCTTTCCGTCTGACTTATATTTCTTTCCGTCTGACTTATATTTCTTTCGGGCTCTCGCGGTCGACTTGTTTATTTCAACTTGGTTCTCATTACTAATAAAAGGTAACGAAGATAAAATACGAGCTTGTTTTATAGCAAGAGTCATTAATCGTTGTTGTTTCAAGGTCAATTTATTTACTCGTCTAGATAATATTTTTCCTTGATCACTAATAAATCGACCAATTAAACTCATGTTTCTATAATCAATTCGATCCCCCGATTGGATCGGGGGCAAACGCCTACGAAAAGATCGCTTGGATTTAAGCAAAGATTGCTTGGATTTAAGCAAAGATTGCTTGGATTTAAGAAAAGGTCGCTTGGATTTAAGAAAAGGTCGCTTGGATTTATCCATGGTTTTTTAATTTAGTTTTTTAAACCGAAAATCCTATTTCGGTTGGATCTCGAAAATGAATTAGAATACATAAAAACAATAGGATTTTCTTTCTTTCTATTCAAATTATCTTAGCGATAATTAGAATGGCATTTTTCTCCTTCCTGGGGAGGGTGCAAGTGCTCGGTTCGAGCTATTTCGTTATCTCCCCGTGAATCGTATGTTTGTAACAATATGGACAGAATTTTCTCAATTCCAATTGATTAGGCGTATTTTGACGATTCTTTTGAGTCATATATCTGGAAATGCCTTTTGATGCCTTATTAACACCCTTTCGAACACAAGTAGTACATTCTAAAATAACTGTTATTCGGATATCCTTACCCTTGGCCATGAACCTCCTTTGGATTTTTTATTTATTCAACGCTTTTCCTTTCGATTCGAAATGAAGAAGAAAGGAAAAATAGAAGTTACTAACTTGAACTCACATTATGAAAAATTTTGCTGCAATCAATATATTCAAATACGATCCAAAGATTTCGAAACGATATTTCAAATCACGGTACAGGATTTCGTTTAAGTATCTTGTATAATACTCTTCTCTAGACCCACATTTTCTATTCTACTTCCATTCGTCTATTATTCTATTATTCGAATTTGAATCCGAATCCCACAGCCATCAGCCGTTGAATCCACTTTTCTTCTTTCTCTTTCCTCCCTTATTCTAAAAATTAGAAAAAATAGAGAAAAGAGAAATAGAGAAAAAATAGAGGGGGAGACTTGATTAGTGACAGATATTTCATTGTAGCTCTAATCTTCGTTATTCCTTTCCACGTCACTAACTAGAATGAAAAAAAGGGGAATGTCAACGCGTCCGGGAAAAAACGATTAATCTCTATCAATAGACCTGCTAAAGACGCGAACCATAGCGCACTTAGTACCGGTGCCACGGAAAGATATGTTTTTAGATCTCGCATTGAAAACCCCCTTCATTTTAATGTAATACATAATGATAATACATATCTGATCAGATGCATATGTAGTTAAAGACCACTTTTAATTGTACTAGAATTGTTCGCGGAATTCCTAATTCAAATTGACATGTACAATGATCCTGTAACTATTTCTATAATTTTTCGTAAAAGAGAAGATAAAAACGTCCTTTTCGTCTCGAGCATGCCCCAAAAATAGTCATTGCATTTGTCGACAGATTCCGTTCCAGTTTTCAAATGGATAAATTTTTTTATGAATCTTAATGCATATTATATGTTAAATGAGACCAAAAGGACGAAATGGACAGATAAATTGTATATATATATTATGGAATCGATAGACGAAAAAACGATGTGGAAAACAAGACAGGAATTCTCTACAATGAAACTGCAGACTAATTGGAGGGATGTAGCGCAGCTTGGTAGCGCGTTTGTTTTGGGTACAAAATGTCACAGGTTCAAATCCTGTCATCCCTACCTATAACTGCTCGAGAGAGCAGTAACGGGGGATTCGGTGAAATCGAGTCAAATTGGACAGATATAATCTTTCATTCTGATGATCCTATGTATAGTCTATCCATGATGTATTGAACTTACAAAAAGAATCCAACCCTTTTCTTTCCAGTCTTATCTTTTTTGATAAGAAAGCGCTCTTAGTTCAGTTCGGTAGAACGTGGGTCTCCAAAACCCGATGTCGTAGGTTCAAATCCTACAGAGCGCGAGTCCGTTTTTCTTAGATTGAACTAGCGTCACTAACTTGAACAGCAATTTGAATTTGACCTCCCGGATATTTAAAGGAGGTCAAGCAAAAAATGTGATATTAATGAATCAAAGGTCCAACTGATCGCCGCGCCTGTATTGTAAATAGGCAGTTACAAATAATCCAGCCAAAGTAATAGGAATTAGACCTAAGACGATTCCAAATAGAAAAACTTCAATCATTTCACGTTGTTTGAAAGGAGAAAAAAAGAGGTAATATCTCTACCTAAATATTAATCCGAATTACCATCAATCTCAATGACCAAGAATTGGCAATTGACACGGTAAGTAATTTTAGAGTACACAGAATTTCGCAGAAAGATTTCTTTTTCTGAGTTTTGCGCAGTTCAAATATGAATTTCAAATAAGTCGTATTTTGCTCAGCCCGATATAGAAAGCTGAGGTTATAGTTAAAGCCGCTAGTAGAAAACCGAAATAACTAGTTATAGTAGGCATGAAGGAGCTCAGTGAAATCTGGTCTTTTTCTACATATATTTATAAAAAAGCACTTACCTAAGTTTCAATTTTTGCAAAATAAAAAAGGAGATAAACAAAAATACCAATTGAAAGTTTTTGATTCATCTATTATTATAGACAATACTAAAAAAAGATAAAGTGACAAGCATATAAAAAAATTGGTTCGTCATCTACAACATCTACCCATCCTGTGCTTGCAATCAAGGGATTGATTTAGCAACTTTTGAGTCAATGATCAACTCAACTTCGAAAGGAAGACTAAGAACTGGTGTAACTTCAAAAACGGAAACTCTTTTTGAATAATTACGAAATAAAGCTAGAAAAGCATTTCTATTTTGATCATTTCTTTTGTTTTTTCATTCTATCGAATCTATTTTTTATTTTTTTATTTTAGAGCAATTTTTTTATTTTAGAGCAAAGAGTAATCGTAGCAAACTCTTTCTTTCATTTTAACTCATTACATAGGAAATTCCGTAATAGGTTCAGTCACATCATATTTGGAAGAAATGAGAAAAAAAGTTCTCACACGATCGCTCGAAAAATCAAAAGGTTATTTTGGTTTAACTAGATTCTAAGACTAGTCATTTTTATTAGCTTTTGCTTTATAGGTTCGATCTGTTATCTGTCCTTCTAGTATAAAGCCTCATCTTTCTAGTTAGGTCAAGAACGAAGCGGGGTAGTTCGATCTAATACAACAATACGTGCAGCACCATTAGTGATTCCAATTATTTCATTCTTGGTTTTCTTTCTTTTCTCGAATCCAATTTAATACTCTTACTTGTTACTGGGCGACTAACTAATTCCTTAAAATGAAAAAAGGATTCCAACAAAAACCGCTTTTACAACTACGAAAAAGAAGGTTTCTAGATCTCGCATCTACTTACAATTGTGGGAAGAGGAGAATTTCTTTCATCAATTATTACAAACCAACTTATTAGATTCACATTTTACCAGATCTTTGGTTTCTAGCCCCACACCCATAATGGAGAAAAATAGACGATTTTGAGGAATTTTCTCTTAAATGGTGGAGTCGACAACCAACAAGGCAAAGAAGAAAGAAATTATTTAGCAATTCCTTCCAATACAAATTCAAAATGCGTTGCTGTGGCAGAAGAAGGACAGCTATACTGATTCGGTATACTCTAAAGACACCTTCGGTACAATATTGACGATCTCACAAGGATTTTTTGGTAAATTTCCATTTACTGATCTGATCTTTTACGGAATCGATACCTTTTGACTGTATAAGAATATGTGGAGCTCGGCATGTCTGGAAGCACAGGAGAACGTTCTTTTGCTGATATTATTACCAGTATTCGCTACTGGGTCATTCATAGCATTACTATACCTTCTCTATTCATTGCGGGTTGGTTATTCGTCAGCACTGGTTTAGCTTATGATGTGTTTGGAAGCCCTCGCCCAAACGAGTATTTCACAGAAAACCGACAAGGAATTCCAGTAATCACCGGCCGTTTTGATCCTTTGGAACAACTCGATGAATTTAGTAGATCTTTTTAGGAGGCCCCAATGACCATAGATCGAACCTATCCAATTTTTACAGTGCGATGGTTGGCTGTTCATGGCCTAGCTGTACCTACTGTTTCTTTTTTGGGGTCAATATCAGCAATGCAGTTCATCCAACGATAAATCTAATCCGAATTATAGAGATA